TCTTAAAAGTGACTTTGACTGACGTCAACTCCAACCATCGTCAGAAGATAGGAGAGAGCTTCGATCTCTTTCCGTCATCCCAGAGCAGAGGAAATCATCTTAGAAATAGAAACCTGGGCTAGACAAAACAAAGGTACTCCGAGGGCTAGCTAATGACAGAGCAGAGTACCTCCTCGTTAAATGGAAAGCGATCCCGTCTACATACTAGGCTAAAAATGGGCACTTCAAGCAAAGTAGACTACTCATTAGAGTCTTCAATGTTAGGGGGGTGAAAGCAAGATCCGAAAGGAAAGAGCTCTGTACTCGAGGGTGAGAAACCAATGAAATAGGTTGTCCCTAAAGCAGAACTTCATTTCAATAAAGAAAAGGAGTCAAAAGATCATGTGCAAGAGCAGCTAGGAACAGTGTCCTCAGGCTTTCTTCGGAATAAGATAGATCAGAAGCAGCAACTGTCTTTGTCTGTACATCTAAAAATTCCCTTATCTTAGTTACTCCTATTTTTGGCCTGGCTTTGACGGTTCAGCGAAAATAGTTGGACTCGTATGGGTCTGCTCGACTTCTTATTCCAGTCCAGTGGGTGGGTCTACTATCCTACAGTTTATAGGGTTAAATAAGTGCCTTCAGCTTCAAGCGAAAGCATGTGATTTCATTCGTACCCACCTCCTCTCGTCTGAAATTTCCAATTCAGAGGTTAGTTTCTTATGATTCTTTTTTCAGAGGTCATCGTGTTTTTCTTTCTTCTATCGTATCTGTCAAAGAACCTGATACCTTTGCAGAAGCAGCATCCCAGAAGTGTCGGCAACCGGCCGAGGAAATCGATGCCTTACAGCATAATCTTGGACTCCATGCGCAGTCTGAGATATAAAACCACCTGACCTTTCTGAGTCGCTTACTTTAGCTTCCCCTCCCACCGCCCATGGAAAAGAATTCCTTTATTCTTCAGCCTTAAAAGAAAGCTTGTTGTTATTCCTTCCCCGAGCAAACTTTCTCTGAGCCTACAGCCCGATCCATCTTAGTTCGATTAGGAAGTCCACGCACAACGAGAGCGAAGTCATGCGAACTCAGAAGCAGCAGCAGCATTTCTTCCGTTTCCGGCTGGCCTATATTGCCTTCTCATCGCGGTATACTTGAAATCAATCTTTGCCTATCCGATGGAAAGCGAATCGAAGTTGCTTGCGCGCTTCTTTGCAGTGCTGTTCTCTACTGCATCTTATCCAGGACCCGATGCTTCGTCTTGCTGCTTCGGCGGATGCACTTTGTCTAGGAACCTATTTCTCTTATGTTGTATCAACCGATGGAACGTGGTCTCCCTGTGCTTCAGATAGGGACAGAGCTCGAAACTCCCCAGCGAATGAGGTAAAGACGGAATGAACAGTTGGTCGGGCCGGTTGAAGCGGATCCATCCTATGCCTCATCAGTCTCTGGTGCGCGTTGAGCTTTTCATAGGTTTCCTAATCACTGTTCTAGCAAACTAACAACTCTAGTTTAATACTGAAAGGAAATGGGCTAGCCAAACCCGACAATAACAGGCGAGAATGATTACGCGATTGCTGTTCAAAGAAGACAGGATTCACACCTTCCCTCAAGTAGACAGGCAAGTCTGACGTGCTAGCTCAATGTTGTTCATTCTTTGCTAAAGAAATGGGGGTTTTCTCACCCGGGTGGAACATTAGGTTCCGGTTAGGAAATAGCTTCCTCAGCGATCTGCCTCATTGCAGGAGGAAGGAACCGGAGCAACCACTGGAAGAGGGGAATACGGGTGAGCCAGGGACAGTACCGCCGAAACAGACTCACAATCGAATTCTTCTTTAAATAAAGCGCAGTTGACAACATCCCCGACTTCTTAACCAGTCTATGCACATTCTTAGCGAAGATGTAGGCACTAATGTCCTTACTCTTATTAAGACGGAACTCTTTCATTCATTCTCGGTGCAAAACCGTCCAGCTAGGGAACTCTTCATCGAATAGAACCCTTCTTTCTGTAATTCAATTTGCATCCTCAAAGGAAGAAAGTGATCCTGGCTCAGAAAACTCTTCATCAGCCTCCCATTCAGAGGATTCGTTTCTGACTTCCACCTTTCGGATAGTTTGAAATCGTGATTCAAGCTGAGCTTTGATTGTTAGATTTTCGGGCATTTCCTTAAAGATAGACGGGAAACTTCCTGGGCTTGGCTTTGCCATCAGCAGTGTGCTTTCGAGCGTTCCCTGCCTCGACCTGTTCGGTTTTAAGGTGGGAGTCCTCTTCTTTCACTTTCAGCTGAGTTAGTCGCCCAGCCTTTGGCATCTCTCTTTTAAGGTTTATAGCATTCTATGTAATATCGACCGAATGCGCTAGGTAGATTTCTCTTCTCTTCATCTCCATTCATTTCTTTCAGAACCTCTGCGCGGAATAGAGATCCAAGTTTTGATTAGGAGAGAGAGGCGAGCCCCGCACCAAGGGTGTTCACCTACGAGACACCGGCGCCTCTTTACTTTCATGTGTTTTTCATGCGTTAGCTGC